TTTGATATAATTGCTATGCTTAGTGTGTGACTCGTTGGTTTTTTGTAGGATTAGGGTTCAAAACAAAAAATGGACCGGCCCATACATAGTATGAACTCAAAATTACAGAATTAATAACCAACTCATCGCTTCACATTATCTAGATCTAAACAACCAGTCAAGATATGATATATTGGTCATATCATTGTAGCAACTGAAATCTTTTTTGCATAAACACAAAAAAAAACCAAACCAATCTGATTATGAGTTTGGGAAGCGAAATCTAGAATGATGTGGATAAATGGAAGAAGGGTGAGAGAAAGAGATAAAAAGAACGCCAATGATATATGATTCCAATATAATATGTAAGGTCTATGAATCATTTCATAAAAAGCAATGTAATAAAGCATCAAACTAATTCCTCCCGAATTAAATGAATATGTTCATAGAAAAAAAATCAAGAGCCTAGAGCCAATAAAGACTGAGAAGATTGACTCAAGAACAGGAGCTCCATTGTATAATTCAGACCTAACCATTAATTGAGAAGCGATGGGAACGACGGAAACCTGTGAATACAGAAGATTCTATTAAAAACGAATCCTAATGATTCATTGAGTGGGATGGCGGAACAAACCAGGTATCAATTCATTTGTTCTGAAAGATCGTGGGCTAACCTTACAATTGAAATAGATATTGAAAGAGTAAATGTTCGCCCGCGAAAGCTTTATTTTACCGAATTGCTCTATTTTTTGAGCGATCCGATATGATAAAGACAAAACAAAATAAAGATTCGTTATAGCCTTATATATTATTATATTATAAATAAATTATAAATAAAAAATTACATTATCTAGAAATATATGTTTAGCTATATATCCAAAAGCTATATATAAACAAGATATAAAAATTTCTAATAGAAATAGATTAGATGAAAATTAGATGAAATATCAAAGAATCCCACGATTCAGTGTATTATTCAAAAAAATTGAATTTTATCTTAACTAAATTTTTTTGAATCATTTCATTCGCGAGGAGCTGGATGAGAAGAAACTCTCATGTCCGGTTCTGGAGTAGAGATGGAATTTTAAAAAGACCCATCCACTATAACCCCAAAAGAACCAGATTCCGTAAACAACATAGAGGAAGAATGAAGGGAATATCTTATCGAGGTAATCGTATTTGTTTCGGTAGATACGCTCTTCAAGCACTTGAACCTGCTTGGATCACATCTAGACAAATAGAAGCGGGGCGACGAGCAATGACACGAAACGTACGCCGTGGTGGAAAAATATGGGTACGTATATTTCCAGACAAACCAGTTACAGTAAGACCTACAGAAACACGTATGGGTTCGGGGAAAGGATCCCCCGAATATTGGGTAGCTGTCGTTAAACCAGGTAGAATACTTTATGAAATGGGCGGAGTAGCAGAAAATATAGCTAGAAAAGCTATTTCAATAGCGGCGTCCAAAATGCCTATACGAACTCAATTCATTATTTCGGGATAGGAATAAAAGAAAAAGAGGTCTTTGGGATGAAAAAAAATTGCAGGTTTCTTTTTTTGATTTTGGACAAACAATATTTCTTTTTTTTTTCCTTCGTTCTTTGCATTGAAAAATCGAATAAAAAAATGATATGATTCAACCCCAGACCCATTTGAATGTAGCGGACAACAGCGGGGCCCGAGAATTGATGTGTATTCGAATCATAGGAACTAGTAATCGCCGATACGCTCATATTGGTGACGTTATTGTTGCTGTGATCAAAGAAGTAGTACCAAATATGCCTCTAGAAAGATCAGAAGTAATCAGAGCTGTAATTGTACGTACCTGTAAAGAACTCAAACGTGACAACGGTATGATAATACGATATGATGACAATGCTGCAGTTATTATTGATCAAGAAGGAAACCCAAAAGGAACTCGAATTTTTGGTGCGATCGTCCGGGAATTGAGACAGTTAAATTTTACTAAAATAGTTTCCTTAGCCCCTGAGGTATTATAAGACGAGACCATGATATAGTTATAGTAAGCGAATGAAATAGATTAATTAGTAGATTGTGTTTCACGCATATACCTTTAATTTCATATTTAATAGAATTCATAAATAAAAAAATAAAAAAGAGCATGTTGATTATATCAAAATTAGCAGGCACCAATAATTTTAGTTCATCATGGGCAGGGACACTATTGCTGACATAATAACCTCTATACGAAATGTCGACATGGATAGAAAAGTAACGGTTCGAATAGCATCTACTAATATCACCGAAAACATTGTTAAAATACTTTTACGGGAAGGTTTTATCGAAAACGTGAGGAAACATCAGGAAAGCAACAAATATTTTTTGGTTTTAACCCTGCGACATAGAAGGAATAGGAAAGGAACATATAGAACTATTTTAAATTTAAAACGGATCAGTCGACCTGGTCTACGAATCTATTCTAACTATCAACGAATTCCTAGAATTTTAGGTGGTATGGGGATTGTAATTCTTTCTACTTCTAGAGGTATAATGACAG